AGGATTTTTATCCAAACATTAATGGGTCGTGTATTAGCAGATGATATATATATAGGCACACGATGTGTTGCCACTCGAAATCAAGACATTGGGGTTGGACTTGTAAATCGATTCATAACCTTTCGAGCACAGCCAATATCTATTCGAACTCCCTTTACTTGTAGGAGTGCGTCTTGGATCTGTCGATTCTGTTATGGTCGGAGTCCTACTCATGGCGACCTGGTTGAATTAGGAGAAGCTGTTGGTATTATTGCAGGACAATCGATTGGAGAACCGGGTACTCAATTAACATTAAGAACTTTTCATACCGGCGGAGTATTCACGGGAGGTACTGCAGAACATGTGAGGGCCCCTTCTAATGGAAAAATAAAATTCAATGAGGATTTGGTTCATCCGACACGTACACGTCATGGACATCCCGCCTTTCTATGTTCTATCGACTTATATGTAACTATTGAGAGTGAAAATATTCTACATAATGTAAATATTCCACCCAAAAGTTTTCTTTTAGTTCAAAACGATCAATATGTAGAATCAGAGCAAGTGATTGCTGAGATTTGCGTAGGAACATCCACTTTTCATTTTAAAGAGAAGGTTCGAAAACATATTTTTTCTGACTCAGACGGAGAAATGCACTGGAGTACTGATGTGTATCATGCACCTAAATTTACATATGGTAATGTTCATCTATTACCAAAAACAAGTCATTTATGGATATTATTAGGGGGGCCGTGCAGATCCAGTCTAGTCTCACTTTCGCTCCACAAGGATCAAGATCAAATGAACGCGCATTCCCGTTCTGTCAAGCGAAGATATACTTCTAACCTCTCAGAAACGAATGATCCGGAGAGACAAAAACTCTTTAGTTCGTATTTTTATGGTAAAAAAAAAAAAGAAGATAGGATTTCGGATTATTCAGACCTTAATCGAATTATATGTACTGGTCATTGTAATCTCATATCTCCGACCACTCTCCACCCGAATTCTGATTTATTCTCAAAGAGGCGGAGAAATAGATTCATGATTCTACTCCAATCGATTCAAGAACCTGAGAACAGACTAATGCCCCGTTCAGCTATCTCGATTGAAATCCCCCAAAATGGCACTTTCCGTCGAAATAGTATTCTTGCTTATTTTGATGATCCTCGATACAGAAGAAAGGGTTCGGGCATTCCCAAATATGGGACTATAGAAATGCATTCAATCGTCAAAAAAGAGGATTTGCTTGAGTATCGAGGAGTCAGGACATTTAGGCCAAAATACCAAATGAAAGTAGATCGCTTTTTTTTTATTCCCGAGGAAGTGCATATCTTACCCAGATCTTCTTCCATAATGGTACGGAATAATAGTCTCATTGGGGTAGATACACAACTGACTTTAAATATAAGAAGCCGAGTAGGCGGGTTTGTCCGAGTGGAGAGAAAAAAAAAAAGAATTGAACTGAAAATATTTTCTGGAGATATCCATTTTCCTGGAGAGACCAATAAGATATCTCGACCTAACGGCCTTTTGATACCACCAGGCAAACCAAATTCCAAGGAATCCAAAAAATGGAAAAATGGGATCTATGTTCAACGGATCACACCTAGTAAGAAAAAGTTTTTTGTTTTGGTTCGACCTGTCGTCACATATGAAATAACGGACGGTATAAATTTAGCAACACTTTTTCCCCCGGATCTGTTGCAGGAAAGGGATAATGTGCAACTTCGAGTTGTCAATTATATCCTTTATGGAAATGGCAAACCAATTCGAGGTTTTTCTCATACAGATATTCAATTAGTTCGGACTTGTTTAGTATTGAATTGGGACCAAGACAAAAAAAAAAGTGCTTCTAGTGAAGAAGCCCGTGCTTCCTTTGTTGAAATAAGGACAAATGGTTTGATTCGGCATTTCCTAAGAATCGACTTAGTGAAATCCCCTATTTCATATATCGGAAAAAGGAATGATCCATCGGGTTCAGGATTGCTCTCTGATAATGGATCCGATTGGACCAATATTAATCCGTTTTCTTCCATTTATTCCAAGGCAAGAATTCAACAATCCCTTAACCAAAATCAAGGAACTATTCATACGTTGTTAAATCGAAATACGGGATTCCAATCATTGATAATTTTGTCACCATCCAATTGTTCTCGAATGGGTCCATTCAACGATGTAATAAAATATCACAAAGAATCAATTCCAATTACTCCAATTACAAACCCAATTACTCCAATTACAAATCCAATTACTCCAATTACAAAGGATCCTTTAATCCCAATTAAGAATTCGCTGGGGCCTTTTGGAACAGCCTTTCCAATTGCGAATTTTTCTTCATTTTCCCATTTAATAACTCATAATCGGATCCTGGTAAATAACTATTTGGAACTTGACAATTTCAAACGGACTTTCCAAGTAATTAAATGTTATTTAATGGATGAAAATCAGAAATTTTATAACCCCGATCCAGGCAGTAACATTCTTTTGAATCCATTCAATTGGAATTGGTATTTTTTTCACC